CATGATGACTAATCAACCAATCTTGGGGTAAACAGCCTTAGCTGCTTATGTTTACTTTCACTTAATTCTTGTACATAGGAAATGAGATTGAATGCCTTAACAGCAAATTGTTAAGCCGTTTTATTTCACTCATATAACTATCTGGTTTAATTTATCAACCCCAACGATGAATAAAAAAATGGATATTCAACTTATTTTTCTTTCTAGCAAGAAAGAAAAGAAATAGGGGAAATTTTATGCCTCACCGAATCACACGTAGAGATATTGATAATACACACAGAGTTAATGGTATTTCATAACTAATTGATTGAGCAGCAGCCCTTAATCCACCCAAAAAGGAATATTTATTATTTGATCCATATCCCGACATAAGAAGTCCAATGGGAGCAAGACTTGAAACGGCGATCCATAAAAAAACACCGATACTAAGATCGGCTAGAATAAAGCGATAACTAAAAGGAATTACTGAATAACTTAGTAAAATGGATATAACTGCTATGGATGGTCCGATACTGAATAAACGAGTATCTCCTCTAGATGGAAGAAGATTCTCTTTGAAAAGTAGTTTTGTACCATCTGCTAAAGCTTGAAGAATTCCCAAAGGCCCAGCATATTCGGGTCCAATACGTTGTTGTATCCCCGCAGATATTTCTCTTTCTAACCAAACAATTACTAGTACACCTAGTGTGATCCCTACTACAAGAGTGAAGATAGGGACAAGCATCCATACGACCCCATAGCCTTCTTTTAAGGATTCCAATCTGGAAAAAGAATTGATAGCTTGTATTTCTTTTGTATCAATTATCATTTCAACGATCAACTTCTCCCATAATGATATCTATGCTACCTAGTATCGTCATAATATCAGCCAATTTCATTCTTTTAACTAACTGTGGAAGAATTTGCAAATTGATAAAACCTGGCGGTCGAATTTTCCACCTCCAAGGAAAAACGCTCTGATCTCCTATTAGAAAAATTCCCAATTCTCCTTTTGGTGCTTCAACTCTTACATAAAGTTCTTGCTTGGACAATTCGAAAGTTGGGGAAGGTTTTTTACTAATAAATCGATATTCAAAATCATTCCATTCAGGGTCTTTTATTCTATTAAAGCGTCGGAGTTCTAAATTCTCATAAGGTCCGCCTGGAATTCCTTCCAGAGCCTGTTGGATAATTTTGATGGATTCTGTCATTTCACTGATTCGTACTAAATATCGAGCTAATGAATCCCCCTCTTTTTGCCATTGAATCTCCCAATCAAATTCGTCGTAACACTCATAACCATCAACTTTACGAAGATCCCATTGGATTCCGGAAGCTCGTAGCATTGGCCCCGATAAACCCCAATTTAGTGCTTCTTCTGCTCCAATAATACCTACGCCTTCAACTCGTTCTAAAAAAATAGGATTCCGTGTAATAAGCTTTTGATATTCAGCAACTCCAGTTAAAAAATAATCGCAAAAATCCAAACATTTATCTATCCAGCCATGGGGTAGATCAGCAGCGACTCCTCCGATACGAAAATAATTATGCATCATGCGCATACCGGTAGCAGCTTCGAATAGGTCATATATCAATTCTCGTTCTCGAAAAATATAGAAGAAAGGGGTCTGTGCCCCAATATCTGCCATAAAGGGTCCAAGCCATAATAAATGGGAAGCGATACGACTCAACTCCAGCATAATAGCTCTGATATAGCTAGCCCTTTTAGGCACTTGAATATTGCCTAGCTGTTCGGGACCATTTACGGTTATTGCTTCTGTGAACATAGTAGCTAAATAATCCCAACGTGTTACATAAGGCAAATATTGTATAATTGTTCGATTTTCCGCAATTTTCTCCATCCCTCTATGTAAATAACCCAATATTGGTTCACAGTCAATAACATCTTCACCATCCAGAGTAACAATCAGTCGAAGAACACCATGCATTGATGGGTGGTGAGGGCCCATATTAACTATCATGAGGTCTTTTCTTGTAGTTGGTGCAATCATAAGTTTTTCCAGAGTCATTCTTCCATGGATTGCTGAAAGTAAAAAGAAGTTTATCAAAATTTAAACGACTAAGCTCAAATAGTATCACGCTTCAAATTAACGAGTTTTTATCTCTCGAATATTCAACTCATCAATTAATTCTTTATAGCGCCCTCTATTTCTTTTTGACAAATAGGCTAGCAGGCGTTGACGTTTTCCCAAAATTTTTCGCAAACCTCTCTGAGATGAAGAGTCTTTTTTGTGCAATTCCAAATGTGAAGTAAGTCTCCTTATCTTAGTGGTGAAACTGAATACTTGAAATTCAACAGACCCTCTGTTTTCTTCGTTTTCTTTTTGAGAAATAACTGAACTGAATGAATTTTTTACCATAAAAAAATTACCTTTTTCCTTTTTACAGATATGGATGGGTTTTAACGATCAGTAATAATAATGCAATTAATTTGAATGTGGTATATACAATAATCTAATTCGAATTTCTTTATGAACTTCGAATTTTTTGAATTCAAATAAATTCATTTTGAAATTGGATTTAGATAGGAATAGAAAAGGGTTGGTCCATTTTTGTAGCGAAGGGTTTAGATCTAAAATGAAGAAGGTTCTGTTGATTTATTTCAAGGTCTAATTGAAACATTATTCATTTTAGATTGGATAAAATGCGAGACAAGACATCGACATGTGATCCATGTATTGTATTTGTTTGCTTTGATATACTCTTTTATTTTATATTATATTCTTTACCTATACCCTATTATTATATAAAAAATCGGGTATAGGATATATAGAAAAAGTGTATTATCCCCAAATTTTCAATCGTGGATACATCTGTATCCTTAACATACTGAAACGGCTGCCATTATTCGTATCAAACCAATAACGATTCATACAAGCTAAGTCTTCTAATCGATAATTAGGCCAAAGAAACAACTTTAATTTCATTAATTCATTTTTTTCTCTATCAAGATGGTTATTGTGATGTGAAACTTTACTGTTATTTTTTAGGTTCTTTCCGTTTGAATTTCTATCTATATCATTTCTATTCTTTGAATTGAACGAAAATAAAATTCTCAATTTTCTACGGTGTCTAACCGATAAAATATTTTCAGGAACAAGAAAATCAAAATGGTTTTTGTGGATATTTTCAGTCATTTTTTGATGTGCTGAAATAACGTCATCCAAATTATTCTTAGAAACATATTTTTTCTCTTGGTATTTTTGATTAGTTTGGTGCTTATTCTTATAAACCAACGAAATACCGATGGTTTGATACATAATCAATTGTCGATTTTTTTTTGCAAACATACGGATGGGTTCTATAATCAATACTCCCTTTTTCAGCAATTCTGGAAGAGTTAAATTATTCTGAATCAGCATTATATCCAAACGGATTTCTCTCTTTTGAATCGAGGATATAGTAATTTTCTTTGGATCTATTAGTCTAAGCAGGAGACAGTATGCTTTGATATTATTCATCATTCTTTGATTCAAAGTTTCGTTCCATCTCAATTGAAAAAGCAAATAACGTTTCAGGAAGAAATCCAGTTCTGCTCCCGCCTTGCTTTTGTATTCTTTTTTCTTTTTCCCTTCTTTCATGTCTGAGTTTGCATCATTTTCTTCAATAGGTTTTTGTTGTGTAGGTTTTTGTTGTGAGAGAACAGATCCAAGATCTCCCCCGCTTGTGGTTTTTTTTTCTTCTTGATTTCTATCCTTTTTATTTGATGTTATTCCATCCTTTTTATTCGATGTTATTTCATCCTTTTTATTCGATGTTAGCAAAAAGCTTCTCTTTTCTTTTCCTTTCTCCTTTCCGCTTTTCTTTTTATTTTCACTAATATTTTCATTTTTATTCAAATTTAAAAGAAGTAATTTGCTTGGTATAAACCAAGGTTTCGTTTTATATACATTATAAAGTAACACAAATTCTGGAAAGAACCACAGTTCGAGATTCAATAAGGAGCGCTTTACATGTTTTTCATTCATTCCCATCCAATCAAAAAAGCTTTTGTCGGAGTTTGAGTTTGGTGGATTGATTTCTGGAATCCTAAGATAAAAACGATTTTTTTTAGAAATTATTTTAGAATAATTAGTACCAATTTGAGTATTTTGATTCCTATTGGTATGCGTCATGATCCAGGCCTCAACATCAACTTTTTTTTTAAGATCAAAATTGATAATTTTCCAATCAAAATATTTTCCATCGGCCCCTTTTTCCATATATAAAATATCAACCTTTCTTAGATAGTTATTAATGGGGGTGTTTCTAAACATATCAAAAAGAGTCTCTTTAGGCGAAATCTCTTGGTTCTTATTTCCTTGAAACAGAGATCTATAGGATTCCGTTTTATTTTCATAATTAATAAATTTATATGATAAAAGATCATATCTAGAATATTTTTCAAAATTCTCTTTTTGATTAGATAATGAATCTACTTTTTTAAATTGTTTTTTGAAATTAATTAATTGGTCTTTTTCATATGAATGCCCTTTGCTAAAATTTGTCTTTTTAGTTCTACAACGTTTATAAACTGCATTTCGCCATTTTTCTGGTATTAACCTAGACCATCTCATCTGAGATAAATCATATTGAAAATGTCTTCTTAACCAGTTTTTCCATTGATTCATTTCATAATTCAGAAGTTTCTTACTCACAAATTTCGACTGAACCATTCCTTGCGTTTCAAAAGAATCCTTTATTTCAGAGTTAAGAAAAGGTAGGATTCCTTGATATTGAAGAACACAGCTTAATTTAGACGAATTAATAGCTTGGATTTGTGATAGTTTGTAAAATACATATGCTTGTGATACGTAGGATAAATCATCAAAAATATGTGAATTTGTTTTACTATTACTAATTGATTTTTTTATAGTCGAAATAAACAAAATTTGATTTTTATTTTTTTCCTTAATTTGTTCTTTTTCATTATTGTAAATGGATTTCTCAAGAATTTTTTTTGTTTTTTCAAGAAAAAGTTCTGTATTTATTCTGAGAATATTAATGATAGATAAAAAAAT